CATATGTAGAAAAAGAACATATTTCATTTAGCCCTTTCATGCCTACTATAACTAGTTATTTCGGTTTTCTACTAGCAGCTTTGACTATAACCTCAGCTCTATTTATCGGCTTGAGCAAGATACGACTTATTTGAAATTAATTAAATGAACAGTTCATACAAAAATCTTTCTGTGATAGTTCATATATTCTATAGTTCCTTACCGTATCAATTTCCAATTTTTGGTCATTGAGATTTAGAGTCAATACGGATTACTATTTATATTTAAGCATAGATATTACCTCCCCTTTCCCCTCTCAAACAAATTGAAATGATTGAAGTTTTTCTATTTGGAATCGTCTTGGGTCTAATTCCTATTACTTTGGCTGGATTATTTGTAACTGCATATTTACAATACAGACGTGGTGATCAGTTGGAACTTTGATTAATTAACATCCCTTTTTTGATTGACCTCCTACTTCCTTTAATTCGCGGGAGGTCAAAATTAGATTGGTTTCATTTTTTCGGTGGTAATTTTCGACCTAGCGCGACTAACAAGAACACAGAATCACGCTCTGTAGGATTTGAACCTACGACATCGGGTTTTGGAGACCCACGTTCTACCGAACTGAACTAAGAGCGCTTTATTATCACAATGAATATTTTGTGACCCCAATACGTCTTGCATATATACTATCATAAAATTAAAGATTTTTTATGTATATCCAATTTTCTTTTAATCGATCTCAATTGATCCCCCGTTACTGTTCAAAGTAATAGGTAGGGATGACAGGATTCGAACCCGCGACATTTTGTACCCAAAACAAACGCGCTACCAAGCTGCGCTACATCCCTTTCAATTGGTCTACAGTGTCATTGTAGAGAATCCCTGTTTTGTTTTCCATATCTTTATTTCTTCCATTGATATACACAAATATCTTGTCATTTCTTCTTTTTGGTCTCATATAACATATAATTATATTAAAAATAGTAAAAGACTTCTATTATATTAAAGTATGAAATAAATATGAGACCCTGTAAAAAATGACTATTTTTCGAGAATTTCTGGCCTAAGGGGGCATATTTGTTTCTTTTAAGATTCAGAAAAGTACGATCTATTTTGTACATTTCAACTTGAATTAGGAATTCCGCGTACAAATACAAGCGGTCAGTCATTAAGTACATATACACATCTGGTTATATATGTATTAGCATTATGTATTAGAAATAATAAAGAAGGAGGAGAATTTAAAATGCGAGATCTAAAAACATATCTCTCCGTGGCACCGGTAGTAAGTACTCTATGGTTCGGGTCTTTAGCAGGTTTATTGATAGAGATCAATCGTTTTTTTCCGGATGCGTTGATATTCCCCTTTTTTTCATTCTAGTTATTGATATGGTAGGGGGGGAAGAGGATTAGAGATAGAATCAAATATCTGTAACTAATCCCTTCCCTTCTTTTTTTTTTTTTTCGAATATACGTTAGAAAAACAAAAAAGGGATTCCCCCTCTGTGAAACTAGTAATTCGGGCCAGGCTCAAATTTAAATAAAATTAATAAAAAATAGAGTAAAATGTGATGGTTGGGGCAACAATATCATACAAGATACTTAACTAAAAATTAAATGCTGTACGGCAATTTAAAATTCTAAATCGAGTAATATAGTTAGAAATCATTATATTACTTACTTATTAATATATTGTTATTATTACTATATTGATTTATATTGATTTATTGCAACGAAACCTTTCTTTCATAATTCGATTTCGAGCTACCTGTTTTTTTTTTGTTCCTTTCTTCTTCCTCGTTTCGGATCGGAAAATCAAAGAGTTGAATGAATCAAAAACCAAAGGAGGCTCATGGCCAAGGGTAAAGATGTCCGAGTAACGGTGATTTTGGAATGTACCAGTTGTGTTCGAAATCGTGTTAATAAGGAATCAACGGGCATTTCCAGATATATTACTCAAAAGAATCGACATAATACGCCTAGTCGATTGGAATTGAGAAAATTCTGTCCCTGTTGTTACAAACATACGATTCACGGGGAGATAAAGAAATAGATCGAACCGGTCACTCGTGTGTCAGTCTTCCGTTCCAAGGAAGATCAAAAATGACATATTAGATATATCTAATATATAACAATATATAATATATATTAATTTTAATATAAACAAACCAAATCCTATTTCGATCAGATCAACCGTGATGGAGAATTAAGAAATAGGATTAGGATCTTTTCTTTAGGATAAGGAATAAACAAACCATGGATAAATCCAAGCGAATCTTTCTTAAATCCAAGCGATCTTTTCGTAGGCGTTTGCCTCCGATCCAATCGGGGGATCGAATTGATTATAGAAACATGAGTTTAATTAGTCGATTTATTAGCGAACAAGGAAAAATATTATCTAGACGGGTGAATCGATTGACCTTAAAACAACAACGATTAATTACTATTGCTATAAAACAAGCTCGTATTTTATCTCCGTTACCTTTTCTTAATAATGAGAAACAATTTGAAAGAAGCGAGTCAACCGCTAGAACTACTGGTCTTAGAACCAGAAAAAAATAGGCTGACTCTTGAATTGAATCAAAAAAAATCCCAATCCAAACTCAAATGCGGATTGACGCTTTTTTTTTCTAAAAATAGGAAATCCAGATTTGATTGTCGTGTCGTTTGAAAAAAAAAAAAAAAATTGGGGAAGAATAGAAGAATAAGAAATATTTTTTATTCAACATGTTTCTTCATTTTCATTTTGACGACTTTTTCATATTTTATCATACTAATTTCTACTCTACCTTCCCAGAGTTCATTCTCCAGGGAACTCCATTTAAACCATTCCAACGGATTCCCTTCACTCTCTTTATTTTATGATCTCATTGGAAATCATATAAAGACAACTCTTATTTAATATAGCTATTTGTGCAAGTATTTTACGATTAAGAAGCAATTGTTTCTTGTACAGATTGTGTATTAATTTACTATAACTAAAGTATACTTTATTGTCTCGAATTACTGCATTTATACGAGTAATCCACAAACGACGAAAATCTCTCTTTTGTCTACCCCTATCCCGATGAGCCGAAACCAAAGCTCTTATTTTCTGTTGAGTAATAGTCCGAGTAAGTCTTGAATGAGCCCCTCGAAAAGTTGATGCAAATAAACGGATTTTTGTTCTACGTCTTCGAGCTATATACCCTCGTTTAATTCTGGTCATTGAATAAATGAAACTTTGATGAATAACTAATTGATTTCCTTTCTTTCAGTTATTCCCTTCCCGTGTCCTAGTCTATTAATAACAAAACGGATTCTTCCAATGTATAAAATAAAAATTCCAATGGCTTTTGCTACTCTAACCTTCCCGACCACGATTTTTTTCTAGGCATTTCGCCTAGAAATCAAAATTGTATTGATACTAGGTATCAAAAACACATAGTAAATAAAAAAGTAATAAATAAAAATGGATTATAGTGGGTTCCATCGTTTCTATGGTTACTTCTTAAACGGCGAGGTCCTCTCTATACACCGGAGCCCTTCCTTCATTTAATCAATGTTATTGTTAACTTGTACAGTTCACACCCTTTGGCTCTACCCATAATTATCTAGTACTAGGTCTTTCACAACGAGATCTATTTATACAGTAACGGTATTTAATTATGAAGATTTGCTGAGTAGCTGACCCTGTTAGTCCGTTCTTGCAAGAATAAGGCCTAAATTTTTGACTTTTTAAAATAAGATTTCCCCTGCTTAATGAATACCATTTGCTATCAATGGGGAATCCTTTCTCATCTTAAATTTAAAATTGAGGTGATTGGATTTGCACCAACGGGAACCATACATTTGATACCCCAATCGAAGGATAGATCTTTTTTTAAGATATTGAATATTCAATGGAGTTCGTCCATTCTATTCTATCCTACTCACTGGTACGGATCGGTGATACTGGATCAATTGTTTTCTTTCTTTTGTCCTAGTCCATGGTCTGAACGAGTCGCACATACACCCTAGTACATGTTCCTCGTCGCTGAGGACATCCTCCAAGAGCGGGGGATTTCGTGACATTTCTGATTGGCTGTCTTGTGTTTCTAATAAGTTGTTTAATAGTTGGCATGTTGAATCATATATATAATGGGCTGGTTTAGATCGATCTTAACCGGATGCTTAGGAATTCTTTTTTTTTCTATATTTTCAATTTCTATATTAAGAAATTAATAAATAGAATATTAAATCCGGTAAGAAGATAAAATAAATACCAAATCACGAATTCATGTGAAATCCTTGTTCTTTTTCTTTTTTATTCAGTCGCTACAAGATCAACAATTCCATGAGCTTGGGCTTCTGTTGCTGACATAAAAACATCTCTTTCCATGTCTTCGGATACAACCCATAGGGGTTTGCCTGTCCTTTGTGCATAAACCCTTGTGATGGTTTCGCGCAGCTTCAGCAGCTCTTCCGCTTCCAGGACAAATTCTCCCGTCTGTGCCTCATAAAAAGAACTAGCAGGTTGATGGATCATTACCCTGATAATATATGATATAACATAAAAAATGTTTCTTCTATCTCGCATGATGAAAGTGAGGAGATAAAGAATAATCAAAAAGATATAATTGAACAACCGTACAGGCATCTTTTGCGCATTGCATACGGCTCTATAATGGAATTCGCTTTTTTTACCTTACCTTACTTACATCGAAGAAATATAAAATAAATAATAGGGTCTATCAGACTCGGGTTGGTAAATGATCCAATAACCATCCTTCCTTTTGTAGTAGTTCAAAAATACTATAAAAATACTATGATGGTTCCGTTGCTTTATATATTTATTTCGTCTGTTATTTAGCAATCCCAAAGTTTCTTTTTTTTTTTTTTCAAATAAAAAAACAAGATTTATTTTCATATTCTTTCATAACCTAAAAATTGTTAAGATTAAGAGCCCCTGCTGTGAAAACAAAAAAGTTTGTGACGCTGAAATAGGCCTCCCGATAGATTGGCTAAAATCGAAAATGCCTTTTTATCTCATACTACTCTTTCGATACGTAATCTAAGGGTTTAAAAAAAAATTTCTCATATCGAATTCGAAGTGCCATGCTATTATTACTTAATATTCATATAGTGCGAAGGCATAGTTTTCTTTTTTTCTCTCAAATCAAATAAAAAACTCATTGGCGCCGAGCGTGAGGGAATGCTAGACGTTTGGTAATTTCCCCTCCAACAAGAATAAAAGATCCCATCGAAGCGGCTAATCCCATGCATATTGTCTGTATATCTGGTCGCACAAATTGCATAGTATCATAAATAGCTACTCCGGGTATTACCCATCCGCCAGGAGAGTTTATAAACAAATACAGATCTTTGGTATCATCCTCTATGCTGAGATATACCATAAGACCAATAAGTTGATTCGAGATCTCGCTATCAACCCCTTGGCCTAAAAAAAGTAATCTTTCTCGATAAAGTCGGTTGATTGGGATAAAATGGTATCCCTTAGAAACCGTACATGCACCTTTTGATGCATACGGTTCAACAAAAATCATGAAAAAAAGGAATCAATGTGTAGATTCTAGCTTTTTTTTCCTAACAGGTTTTTTTAACTTATAAAATGGACTTTTCTTTCATTTTTCAAGAAAGATGGGTTTTGGCCTGTTTTGTTTATCTAAAAAAAATTGCTAAACTTATCTGACTAACTTCTCATTGATGTATTGTTTCATCGAGATACAATCTAAATCGCGATGTAATTTTCTTGTTCCTGACTGGGCTTCTTCAATTTTTTTAGGTTTATGCTCTACTCCGAGTAAAGATCCGCCCGATTTGGATTTGTACATATAGGACAAATGCCCCAATACCACGTCCTTTTGCTATGACTTCCCCATTTTATTTTTTCAATTTATTTCATGTCTTCCAACAAATATTCAACGCATTTATCATATTACTCGATTGATTAACAGTTTGAGATCACTTCTATTTCTAAATATCTAAATAAATAGAAATAACTAAAATATGATATAAATATGATATTAAGTCGTAATCATAAATATATTTATTACCAATTGGTTTTCTTTCTAAACGGAGCCTGGATACTTCATTTGATTGGTCTAACCAAGCCAACCATAAATTATTCTAATTGATAATATTAGTCCGTATACCCTCCCTAAAAAATGGATCTAATTGCACTTCACGCTCCAAATTTTTGATAATTGAATCAATCTTTCTCGGGCGAAAGAGGGGATATCTCGATCGGGGAAGAGAACGGGGAAATACCGTATGCCCAATATATCTGACAAGTCGCACTATACGTCAATCCACAATGCATCTTCCTCTCCAGGACTTCGAAAAGGTACTCTTGGAACACCAATAGGCATTAAATAAAAGAAAAATTAAGTACTATATCTCACTTTGATGTGAAAGCGTAACAGTGGGTTTAGTGGCCTAATACTATTGATTTTATTATCCTATTTTATCCATAGATTGACTAAGTTCATAAAAAAAGAAGACAAAATGAATAAAGGAAAATTCTTACAAATGAGTCCTTTGAATGATGAACAAATATATATATATTCACTCATATAAAATGGTATCAACCCCCTTACCATTGCGTATTGTTACTTATCGGGTGTAGAATAGATCTGCTTCTTTTTGTTCCTACGAACAAAATAGTTTCATTATTACTAAAAGTAATTATTACGAAAAGCATCAAACAAATATTAATCCTTTCCCCGAGAGAATCCCCTAAAAAAGGGGTCTATAGCATAGCTTTTTCCAATGCAATAAAGTTACATTGTGTCTATTTTTCGTTGATAAAGGGGTATTTCCATGGGTTTGCCTTGGTATCGTGTTCATACCGTCGTATTGAATGATCCCGGTCGTTTGATTTCTGTCCATATAATGCATACAGCTCTGGTTGCTGGTTGGGCCGGTTCGATGGCTCTATACGAATTAGCCGTTTTTGATCCCTCTGATCCTGTTCTTGATCCAATGTGGAGACAGGGTATGTTCGTTATACCCTTCATGACTCGTTTAGGAATAACGAATTCATGGGGCGGTTGGAGTATTACAGGGGGGACTGTAACGAATCCGGGTATTTGGAGTTACGAAGGTGTGGCCGGGGCACATATTGTGTTTTCTGGCTTGTGTTTTTTGGCAGCTATCTGGCATTGGGTGTATTGGGATCTAGAAATATTTACTGATGAACGTACAGGAAAACCCTCTTTGGATTTGCCTAAGATCTTTGGAATTCATTTATTTCTCTCAGGGGTGGCTTGCTTTGGTTTTGGTGCATTTCATGTAACAGGATTGTATGGTCCTGGAATATGGGTGTCCGATCCTTATGGACTAACCGGAAGGGTACAGGCCGTAAATCCAGCGTGGGGTGTGGAGGGTTTTGATCCTTTTGTTCCGGGAGGAATAGCTTCTCATCATATTGCAGCAGGGACCTTAGGTATATTGGCAGGTCTATTTCATCTTAGTGTTCGTCCACCCCAACGCCTATACAAAGGATTACGTATGGGAAATATTGAAACCGTCCTTTCCAGTAGTATTGCTGCTGTCTTTTTTGCAGCTTTTGTAGTTGCTGGAACTATGTGGTATGGTTCAGCAACTACCCCGATTGAATTGTTTGGTCCCACGCGCTATCAATGGGATCAAGGATACTTCCAACAAGAAATATATCGAAGAATTGGTGCTGGCTTAGCCGAAAATCAAAGTTTATCCGAAGCTTGGTCTAAAATTCCTGAAAAACTAGCTTTTTATGATTACATCGGCAATAATCCGGCAAAAGGGGGATTATTCAGAGCGGGCTCAATGGACAACGGGGATGGAATAGCTGTTGGGTGGTTAGGACATCCTATCTTTAGAGATAAAGAGGGGCATGAACTTTTTGTACGTCGTATGCCGACGTTTTTTGAAACATTTCCAGTTGTTTTGGTCGACGGGGACGGAATTGTTAGAGCCGATGTTCCTTTTAGAAGGGCAGAATCAAAATATAGTGTCGAACAAGTAGGTGTAACTGTTGAGTTCTATGGCGGCGAACTGAATGGAGTCAGTTATAGTGACCCTGCTACTGTGAAAAAATATGCTAGACGTGCTCAATTGGGTGAAATTTTTGAATTAGACCGTGCTACTTTGAAATCCGATGGTGTTTTTCGTAGCAGTCCAAGGGGCTGGTTTACCTTTGGGCATGCTTCGTTTGCTTTGCTCTTCTTCTTCGGACACATTTGGCATGGTGCTAGAACCTTGTTTAGAGATGTTTTTGCTGGTATTGATCCGGATTTAGATGCTCAAGTGGAATTTGGAGCATTCCAAAAACTTGGAGATCCAACTACACGAAGACAGGTAGTTTGATACAATATTGCTTTGTTACTTTTCGTTTTTATTTTATTTGACTGACTATAGGGTTGGGGTACCGGATAAATCTTGATTTGACATTTGACTCGCTGCCTTTTCTTTGACTTTTGTTCTTTCTTTATCCGGGAGACGGTCCAAAATAAATAGGTATGGAAGCTATAATTGTAAACCACGATCGAATCTATGGAAGCATTGGTTTATACATTTCTTTTAGTCTCAACTCTAGGAATAATTTTTTTCGCTATCTTTTTTCGCGAACCGCCTAAAGTTCCAACTAAAAAGTAAAAGGATGAAATGATTTTTCATTATCTCAATTGAAAGTAATGATCCTCCCAATAGTGGGAGGATCATTACTTCGACTAGTCCCCGTGTTCCTCGAATGGATCTCTTAGTTGTTGAGAGGGTTGCCCAAACGCAGTATATAAGGCGTACCCAGTAAAACTTACAAGTAAACCAGATAAAAAGATGGCGACTAGGGTTGCTGTTTCCATTATTATATAGTTTTAAGACATTATGTAGTTTTAAGACCACAATGGATCTATGATAAGATCATTTATTTACAACGGAATGGTATACAAAGTCAACAGATCTTAATGAATATAAAATATTATGGCTACACAAACCGTTGAGGGTAGTTCTAGATCTGGCCGCCCAAAACGAACTAATGCCGGGAGTTTATTGAAACCATTGAATTCAGAATATGGTAAAGTAGCTCCTGGTTGGGGGACTACTCCTTTGATGGGTCTTGCAATGGCTCTATTTGCAGTATTTCTATCTATTATTTTGGAGATTTATAATTCTTCCATTTTACTGGATGGAATTTCAATGAATTAGATTTACAAGAACCATTAACTAGCTTTTTCAATCCAAAGTGAAGCGTTTAGTTTTCTGATTTTTATCCCATTCTATTTTATTTTGGTAGTTCGACCGTGGAATTTCTTTTTTTCTGTATTTCCGGAATATGAGTGTGTGACTTGGTATAATTGATCCTATGGCTAGTACAGAGAATAGATCTGTCATCTTGATAGAGATGGTTTTACTTCGTCGGATATTCGTTTTAGTATCTGGAGCACGGAATATATGAAATAGATTACTATAGATTACTAAAGTATTAGAACTATGATTCATACTTAATAGTCAGACCTCGTGGCCGGACTTCAAAAAATTTTTAAAAGAGTTAGAAGTTATAAATAGAAAGATTTTGATTCTTTCAAACTTCCGTTTAGGCTTATTTTGATCAAAGGACAAAGATTTCTTTTGATTTTTCGTCATTAGATCTAGTCATTGAATAAGTGATGATCCAACGGTTCTTAACTCAGGGAATTTTGGGACTTAGTTTGAGAAGGTTTTATTGAATCATCGTGGTTCTAGTATGAATCTGAGGTTTTAATCGATTCATAGGGTCTTAACAAGAGAATTCCTATCAATAAAAAAAAAACAGCAGTAAAGCCGCATTACACATAAATAACAACAAAGAAAATAGGTAAATAGAAGATTCAAGAGGCCTATAACGATCGATATAGAGACGAATGAGCCGACTTGATTTTTTGGCATTATAACCACAAAGAATAGTTTTCGGGTTTTTTATTCTTTCATATCTTAAGAAAAAATGGAATCATAGAATTAATAAAATTTAAACTTTCTATTCCACACATCCGTTAGAACTATAGTATTGGGGTGTTTC